TAAACTACGATCTCATCATGGAGATCCAATGAAAAAAAAAGTAAAACAAGAAAATTCTAGTTTTTTAACAGTTTGGGGAACGGAAACAGAACTTCCTTTTGGTCCTGCCCGAACCCTACCTTCTTTTTTTGAACCCATATATAAAGAACTAAAAAAAAATATTCGAAAAGTGAAAAAGAATTATTTTCTACCTCTAAAAGTAAAAGTTTCAAAACCATGGGTTATAAAAATTTTTCCAGTTCTAAAACGAATAATGAATAAACTTGAAAAAGTAAACCCAATTTATTTATTTGAATTCAAGAAGGTGAAAGTATATGAACCAAATGAAAATGCAAAAGATTCAAAAGATAATAATAAGATTATTCCTGAATCGACCATGCAAATTCAATCTATGAATTGGACAAATTTTTTATTCATAGAAAATGAAATGAAAGATCTTGCTGATAAGACAATCATAATCAGGAATCAAATAGAAGAAATCGCAAAAGAAAAGAAAAAAAAAGTTCCAGCCTATGATGATAAAAGACCAGAATTAAAGAAAGATATTTGGCGGATATTCAAAAGAATAAATACTCGATTAATATGCAAATCACATTATTTTATGAAATCTTTCATTGAAAAAATATACATGGATATCCTGCTATGTATGGTTAGCATTTCGAAGGTCAATGCACAACTTTCAACAAAAAAAATGATCAATGAATCCATTTACAACGATGAAAGAAATCAAGAAGGAATTGATGAAACAGATCAACATACAATGAACTTTATTTCGACTATAGAAAAAGAAAAGGACTTTTCTAATCCTAGTAATAATTCAAATACTTATTACGATTTATCTTCCTTGTCCCAAGCATATGTATTTTACAAAATATCACAAACCCAATTACTTAACAACCATCACTTTAGATCTGTACTTCGCGGTACCTATCCTTTTATTAAGGACAAGATAAAGTATTATTCTATAACCCGAGGAATATTTAACTCCAAATCAAGGTATAAGTATAAGAAAATAAAGAAGCCTGGAATGAATGAATGGAAAAACTGGTTAAAGGGTAATTATGCATACAATTTATCTCAGAGCAAATGGTCTCGATTAGTATTAGTAGCGAAAAAATGGCGAAAAAAAATCAATAAAAATTGTACGATTCACAATAAAGAATCAATTCAATTTTCTTCATATTCATATAAAAAAAAAAAAGACCGATCAATTCATTACAAAAAAGAAAATTTCTATACAGTGTATTTATGGCCGAATCAAAAAGAAAAATTAAAAAAGCAATATGTATATGATCTTTTATCACATAAATATATATATTTATATTATGGGGATAGTAAAGATTCCTCTATTTATAAACCAAAATTACAACTAAAAAGGAACCAAAAAATTCCATATAATTTCAACATACAGAAACCCGAATTGTTTTATGGAATTATCAATTCCATAGAAAAAAATTATGTTTTTAATAAGCATAAAAATCTGAATAGGAAATATTTTGATTGTAGAATTCTACATTTTTACCCGAAAAACACTATTGATGTAAACGATATCGATATTATCAACTTTACAAATGTACATATCGGTGCCAAACTTGAAAAAAATGATAAGACTAAAAAAATAAATATTAATATAAAAAAATTGAAAAAAAAAAAGATTTTTTTTCTTTCAAAACATCAAGAAAAAGAAACAAATCTATACAAAAAAAACAACTCCAATCAAAAAAACTTTTTTGATTGGATGGGAATGAATCGAAAAAGGGAAAGAGTTTTTTGTAAAAAAAAAAAATTAAATCTGAAACTTTGGTTCTTCCCAGAATTCAGATTTCCTTTTGATACATATAAGGCATATAAGATTAAACCGTGGATCATCCCAATCCAATTACTTCTTTCCAATCAGAATTTAGATGAAAAAAAAAAAATTAGTCAAAATAAAAATGTCAAAGATTCTATTTTAATAAAATTAAAAAACCAAGAAAAAAACGACAAAAAGACAAATCTTGTGTCAGATCCAAGCAAACAAAACAAAAAAAAGCCTCTTCAAAAGGATTATGCGAGATCTGAAAGTAAAAAGAAAAAACGATGCAAGAAAAGCAAGGAATCAGAACTAGATTTATTCCTAAATAAATATTTAATTGTTCAATTAAGATGGAACAACTTCGTTAATCATAAAATGACAAGAAATATCAAGGCATATTGTTTCTTACTTAGATTGATGGATCCAAGTTCTATAGCTCTAGCCTTAATTCGAAGAAAAGAGATGGATCTAGATGCAATCCTTAATAAGGACAATCTAACTCTTACATACTTTTTAAAAAAAGGAATATTGATTATCGAATCAACTCGTCTAGCTTTTATAACGGGTGGAAAATTAATTATGTATCAAACCATAAGTATTTCATTGATCGATGGCAAAAAGAGTAATCACCAAATAAATATAAAATACAAAAAAAAAAAATATGTCAATAAGAATAATTTTAAGAAATCTACTGAACAACATGGAAATATGCTTGTGAATGGGAATCCAAATTATTATGATCTCCTTGTTCCTGAAAATATTCTATCTCCTAGACGTCGTAGAGAATTGAGAATTCTAATTTGTTTCAACTCTCCTAATTGGGATGTTGTGAATAGAAATCAAATATTTTACAATGAAAACAATATAAGAAACTCCACACAATTTCTGAATGAAGACAAAGGTCTTAATCTTAATATAGATTCAAATATAAAATATAAATTGTTTCTTTGGCCCAATTACCGATTAGAAGATTTAGCTTGTATGAATCGCTATTGGTTTGATACCAATAATGGTAGTAATTTCAGTATGTCAAGGATACACATGTATACACGATTTAGAATTATCTAATTATCTATTTATAGTATATTTGATATATTTTATGTCACATGTCAATATTCACATGCCATTTTACGTAGATGAAAAGTGAAGAATATATGTTATACTTTGCTACTTTGGTACATACATAATATGTATTTACTTGTGTATCAATTCAATCTAGAAAGAAATTCACAGAATCTTTTTAGGTGCAAAAAAAGATTCTCTTTGGTATAATGTGTAAATGTATTATCCTTTTCTATCCAAATCCAATTTTCAATTGGATTTGGATAGAATCAAATAAAAAAACTATTTGGAAATGAATAAATTTTCATTTTTGTGTGTACTAGATTAAATAAAAAAAAAAAGGAAATAACATAATTATTATTATAATAATAATTATAATAATAATAAATAATTATAATAATAATATAATAATAAAAATAATATATATTATTTTCTTTTTCCTAATCGGAAAAATCCGTGGAAAAAAAAAAGTTTTTTATGGTAAAAAATTCATTCATTTCACTTATTTCACAAGAAGAAAAAGAAGAAAACAGAGGTTCTGTTGAATTTCAAGTATTAAGTTTCACAAATAAGATACGAAGACTTACTTCACATTTGGAATTGCACAAAAAAGATTTTTTATCAAAAAGAGGTCTACAAAAAATTCTGGGAAAACGTCGACGTATGCTGGCCTATTTGTCAAAGAAAAATGGAGTGCATTATAAGAAATTAATTAATGAATTGGATATTCGAGAACCAAAAAATTGTTAATTTCATTGTTTGGATTTTTGAATTAGTAATTATTAGATTTTACATTTGGACGAATCTACTTTTTGAGGAATTCGTGAAATAATGAATTAAGGAAGAAAAGGTATGACTGTACCGGCTAAAAAAAAAGATTTCATGATCGTTAATATGGGTCCTCACCACCCATCAATGCATGGTGTTCTTCGACTAATTGTTACTCTCGATGGTGAGGATGTTATTGACTGTGAACCGATATTGGGTTATTTACACAGGGGTATGGAAAAAATAGCGGAAAACCGAACAATCATACAATATTTGCCTTATGTAACACGTTGGGATTATTTAGCTACTATGTTCACAGAGGCAATAACGGTAAATGCACCAGAACAACTGGAAAATGTTCAAGTACCTAAAAGGGCTAGCTATATCAGAGTAATTATGCTGGAGCTGAGTCGTATAGCTTCTCATTTGTTATGGCTTGGACCTTTTATGGCGGATATCGGTGCACAGACTCCCTTTTTTTATATTTTTAGAGAGAGGGAATTGATATATGATTTATTCGAAGCTGCCACAGGTATGCGAATGATGCATAATTATTTCCGCATCGGAGGCGTAGCAGCCGATCTACCTTACGGCTGGATAGATAAATGTTTAGATTTTTGTGATTATTTTTTAACAGGGATTCTTGAATATCAAAAACTTATTACGCAAAATCCTATTTTTTTGGAGCGAGTCGAAGGAGTGGGCATTATTGGTGGGGAGGAAGCGATAAACTGGGGTTTATCGGGACCAATGTTACGAGCTTCTGGAATACAATGGGATCTTCGTAAAATTGATAATTATGAGTGTTACAATGAATTCGATTGGGAAGTCCAATGGCAAAAAGAAGGAGATTCATTAGCTCGTTATTTAGTACGAATGGGTGAAACGAGAGAATCCATAAAAATAATTCAACAGGCCCTAGAAGGAATTCCTGGCGGACCCTATGAAAATTTAGAAGTCCGGCGCTTTGGTAGAGCAAAAAATTCCGAATGGAATGATTTTGAATATAGATTTATTAGTAAAAAACCTTCACCCAATTTTGAATTGTCGAAACAAGAACTTTACGTAAGAGTGGAAGCCCCAAAGGGGGAATTAGGAATTTATTTGATAGGAGACAATAGTATTTTCCCTTGGAGATGGAAAATTCGTCCACCCGGCTTCATAAATTTGCAAATTCTTCCTCAACTAGTTAAAAGAATGAAATTGGCTGATATCATGACGATACTAGGTAGTATAGATATCATTATGGGAGAAGTTGATCGTTGAAATGATAATTGATACGACAGAAGTACAAACTATCAATTCTTTTTCTACATCGGAATCCTTAAAGGAGGTCCATGGGCTCATATGGACTTTTGTACCCATTTTAATCCTTATATTGGGAATTACAATAGGGGTACTAGTAATTGTGTGGTTGGAAAGAGAAATATCTGCAGCGCTACAACAACGTATTGGGCCTCAATATGCTGGCCCCTTGGGAATTCTTCAAGCTTTGGCAGATGGAACTAAACTACTTTTAAAAGAAGATCTTCTCCCGTCTAGAGGAGATCTTCGTTTGTTTAGTATTGGACCGTCTATAGTAGTCATATCGATTCTAGTAAGTTATTTAGTAATCCCTTTTGGGTATCGTCTTGTTTTAGCCGATCTCAGTATAGGTGTTTCTTTATGGATCGCCATTTCCAGTATTGCTCCTATTGGGCTTCTTATGTCAGGGTATGGATCGAATAATAAATATTCTTTTTCAGGTGGTCTGCGAGCTGCTGCTCAATCCATTAGTTATGAAATACCATTAACTCTATGTGTATTATCAATATCTCTACGTGTGATTCGTTGAATATAAAATTTATATTCTTTCCTTTACTTCTAGGAAAAAAAGTTGAATGAATTGAATGGATATTTTTTTTTTATTCATGATTCAGGTCAATGAGTTAAACTAAATAGTTATATGAGTGAAACAAAACAACTTAGAAATTTGCAGTAAGAAGATAAAATCTCACTTCATATGTACAAGAATAAAATTGAAGTAAACATAAGCCGTGTAAAATGGTTATCCCAAGATTGAGATTCGTCATCATATCTTGAAGCGGGTATAAAAGATCGACTGTATGGAGTTTTCATTACTGTCTTGTATTTATTAACATGCCGTAGATCAATCAAAAATCAGTGGACAATTAGGAACACAAAAGTACACAAAAGATTAGTAATGGAGATAATATAAGGTAAGGTATCAAAAAAAAAAAAAGATATTTCTGCATAAAATGAATCATAATAGAGGCTTTAAATTGGTAGAAATGATCAAGCAGTATTTTCCTATGATTCCGATCTAGAGTAATACTCCTATTCACTGATAAAAAAAAAATAACTATTCAGAACGAATTAATCCTTTATTTATTTTTTCAAAGTACCCGCCTCTGAGATATCTGAGATATCTGAGATATGAGATATCTGAGATAGAAGAACAGGAATAAAAGAAATGGAATATAATATTTGAATGAATAAAAAAAATCTTTATTTATTCTTTTTTCTATGCATATACATTCAAATAGATGAAATTCTTATCATTATTTAATTTATAATTTATGAAAAATTCCTCTAATTATTTTATTAATTCATTTTTTTTTTTTTTTTATTCTTTATTCATATAACGAATATTTGATTAAATAGTTTAAATTATTACCGAACAAAACAAAGAAAAATATACTTTGATTATAAGGGATGAGATGAATTCCGAAGCCTTTTTTTTCTTATTTTTGCGAACGGAATTTCATTGGTTTAATTTGGGACTCTCCGACAGATCTTTTTTTTTTTCTTTTCTACCCTAAAACAAAAGGAAGTGATAAGACCGAACCAGTCCTTACATTTATTTGTGGCCATAGAGGAGCCGTATGAGGCTGAGGTCTCATGTACGGTTTTGAAATAGCGATGGGAACAGTGCTGTTTTTATCGACTATAATTATCTAATAGTTCAAGTACAGTTGATATAGTTGAAACACAGTCCAAATATGGTTTTGGGGGGTGGAATCTGTGGCGTCAGCCCATAGGATTTATGGTTTTCATAATTTCTTCTCTAGCTGAATGTGAGAGATTGCCCTTTGATTTACCAGAAGCGGAAGAAGAATTAGTAGCAGGTTATCAAACGGAATATTCAGGTATCAGATTTGGTTTATTTTATCTTGCTTCGTACCTAAATCTATTAGTTTCTTCATTATTTGTAACGATTCTTTACTTAGGTGGGTGGAAGTTATCTATTCCATATATATCTGTTCCTGAACTTTTCAGAATTAAAAAAATAGCTGGAGTCTTTGGAATGACAATTGGTATCCTTGTTACATTAGCTAAAGCTTATTTGTTTATATTCATTTCTATCACAACAAGATGGACTTTACCCAGGATGAGAATGGACCAGCTATTAAATCTTGGATGGAAATTTCTTTTACCTATTTCTTTGGGTAATCTATTATTGACAACTTCTTCTCAACTTGTTTCACTATAAATTAAATAATAGAATACGATAAGAATATTCTAGATTCATAACTCCTTTCAAACAAGAGAAAGAAACATCAATTTATTCATGGATATCTACAATATGTTTCCAATGGTGACTGGGTTCATGAATTATGGTCAACAAACAATACGGGCTACAAGGTACATTGGTCAAAGTTTCATAATTACCTTATCTCACACAAATCGTTTACCTGTAACTATTCAATATCCTTATGAAAAATCAATTACGTCAGAACGTTTTCGCGGTCGAATTCACTTTGAATTTGATAAGTGTATTGCTTGCGAAGTATGTGTTCGTGTATGCCCAATAGATCTACCTGTTGTTGATTGGAGATTGGAAAGAGATATGAAAAAGAAACAATTACTTAATTATAGTATTGATTTTGGGGTCTGTATATTTTGTGGTAACTGTGTCGAGTATTGTCCAACAAACTGTTTATCAATGACTGAAGAATATGAACTTTCTACTTATGATCGTCACGAATTGAACTATAATCAAATTGCATTGGGTCGGTTACCAATATCAGTAATTGGAGATTATACAATTCAAATAGTTATGAATTCAACTCAAATAAAAATCGATAAAGATAAATCCCTTGATTCAAGAACGATTACCAATTACTAAAATTTTTTTGATATAAAAAATCAAAGCTTTTTTTGTCAATAACTACAAATATAATACTATTTATTTATTATTTATTTTTGTTTTGAGAATTATTCTTTTATTTAATATTTAAACTAATTATAATAATAAATTTTATTTATCGCGAGAATTTCAAAATATACAATTTTAAATTTAAAGTTTTTTATTTTGGATATTGGATAAAAAAGTAAGTGTAATTAGTCCAATAATTATATCTATTATTTATTATTATTAATTATTTATTATTATATATAATATAGTTATATATATGTTATATATATAATAGATAACTAATTATATATATTCTATATAGTTATATCTATTATATCCATATTAAGATTTAATTCAATAGGAAGGTATCATAAATTGGATAAACCTTTTTCCTTGACTATTTAGTAAAGTCATGATTTGACTTATTTTTTTTTGTGGACATTTTATACATAATGGATTTACCAGGACCAACACATGATATTCTTGTAGCATTTCTGGGATCAGTTCTTCTATTAGGGGGTATGGGAGTTGTATTACTTACCAATCCTATTTATTCTGCTTTTTCGTTGGGGTTGGTTCTTGTTTGTATATCTTTATTCTATATTTCATCGAACTCCTTTTTTGTGGCTGCTGCACAGCTTCTTATTTATGTGGGAGCCATAAATGTTTTAATTATATTTGCGGTAATGTTCATGAATGGTTCCGAATATTCTAATGATTCATATTTTTGTACCGTTGGAGATGGAGTCACTTCACTGGTTTGTATAAGTATTTTTTTTTCACTGATTACTATTATATCAGATACATCATGGTATGGAATTATTTGGACTACAAGATCAAACCAGATTATAGAACAGGACCTAATAAGTACTGTTCAACAAATTGGGATTCATTTATCGACAGATTTTTATCTTCCCTTTGAACTAATTTCAATAATTCTTTTAGTTTCCTTGATAGGTGTAATTACTATGGCTCGCCAATAATAAATATAGTTAGAATAAAAAAAAAATTAGAGTTATAAAAATTTTAAATATAAAATTAAATATATAATAAAATCAAAAGGTTTAATAATTTTAGTTAAATTTGTTTACTTTCTTTTGTTTTGTAATTATAACTTCTAGTTAATTGAATCCCTGTAATTGTTGATATTGAAATGAATCGAGATTGATAAGGAGTTAGTCAATGATGTTCGAGCATGTACTTTTTTTGAGTGTCTATTTATTTGCTATTGGTCTCTATGGATTGATCACAAGTCGAAACATGGTTAGAGCACTTATGTGTCTTGAGCTTATACTAAATTCGGTTAATATTAATCTCGTAACATTTTCTGATATATTTGATAGTCGACAATTAAAAGGGAACATTTTCTCAATATTTATTATAGCCGTTGCAGCTGCAGAAGCTGCTATTGGACTTGCTATTGTTTCGTCGATTCATCGAAACAGAAAATCAACGCGTATCAACCAATCGAATTTGTTGAATAATTAATTAAAAATTAAAATTATCATGATCATATACTAAAAAATTAGTTATTTTATTTCTATATTCTATATTAATTAGATGAATAATCTATAGAAATAAAAATAAAATATAAATAATAATAAATAATATATAAAATATATAATATTATAATTATAATATATATAACCTGTATATATAACATGTAAAATATATAGTATAACTAAGAAACTATAATATATGAATTATATATTCATATTATTATGAATATACAATAACAATATACATTATAATATATATATATATACATTATAATATATATATATATGATATATATATGAAATTTGATTCAATATCAAATTGATTATTGAATTTCAATTTGACTATTTTACTCGATTAGTAAAGTATAATTAATACTAAACTAATTTATAATAATCTAAATTTAATCTTAGATATTTATATATTGATTTGAATATCAATTTATTTTGTTGGACCATTTTCATTCACACACCCGACTCGTATGATTATAATTTTTGAAACGAGAATTAAAGTCTCTTGGCTTTTTCTTATAATTATAAGTAGTAAGCAGATTTAGAAAAATATTGATTCTTCCCATTTTAGTAAACCACTGCTTCGTCTGGTGTCTACAATATAACTACTACTTTTATACCAGATTGAAAATTTTTGATGTTCAAACCCGGGCTGTTATAGATTCAATGTCACATTCAGTAAAAATTTATGATACATGTATAGGGTGTACTCAATGTGTACGAGCTTGCCCTACGGATGTGTTGGAAATGATACCGTGGGACGGATGTAAAGCTAAGCAAATTGCTTCCGCACCAAGAACCGAGGATTGTGTAGGTTGTAAGAGATGTGAATCCGCTTGTCCAACGGATTTTTTGAGTGTCCGTGTCTATTTATGGTATGAAACAACTCGCAGCATGGGACTATCTTATTGATACGTTACAAAAAAATACACTTTAATTATTTGATTCCTCTTTACCGACAAAAGCTCGTATTCAGAATAGAATAATATATTTTATTAAGTACGGGCTTTTGTGGTCAAAAACGTATCTTGTCTTTATGACGAATAATTTTCCTTGGCTAACAATACTTGTTGTTTTGCCGATATTCGTCGGCTCTTGCATTTTTTTTCTTCCTTATAGAGGAAATAAGATGTTCAGGTGGTATGCTATAGGTATTTGCTTGTTAGAACTCCTTTTAATGACCCACGTTTTCTGTCATCATTTCCAATTGGACGATCCATTAATCCAATTGGAAGAAGATTTTAAATGGATAGATATTTTTGATTTTCACTGGAGACTGGGAATCGATGGACTTTCCATAGGACCCATTTTACTGACAGGATTTATCACCAGTTTAGCTACTTTAGCAGCTTGGCCAGTTACTAAAAATTCACAATTGTTCTATTTTCTCATGCTAGCAATGTACAGCGGTCAAATAGGACCATTTTCTTCTAGAGACCTTTTACTTTTTTTCATGATGTGGGAGTTAGAATTAATTCCTGTTTATTTACTTTTATCCATGTGGGGAGGAAAGAACCGTCTCTACTCGGCGACAAAGTTTATTTTGTACACGGCGGGGGGCTCCGTTTTTCTTTTAATAGGGGTTCTGGGTATGGGTTTATATGGTTCTAATGAACCTACATTAGATTTTGGAAAATTAGCTAATCAATCATATCCTGTGGCATTGGAAATAATATTATATTTTGGATTCCTTATTGCTTATGCCGTCAAATTGCCGATTATACCTCTACATACTTGGTTACCCGATACCCATGGAGAAGCACATTACAGTACATGTATGCTTCTAGCTGGAATCTTATTAAAAATGGGAGCATATGGACTTATTCGAATCAATATGGAATTATTATCCCACGCTCATTCCATATTTTCCCCCTGGTTGGTAATAATAGGAACTATTCAAATAATCTATGCAGCTTCGACCTCTCTCGGTCAACGGAATTTGAAAAAGAGAATAGCCTATTCTTCTGTATCTCACATGGGTTTTACAATTATAGGAATTGGTTCCATAACCGGAATCGGGCTCAATGGTGCTATTTTACAAATACTCTCTCATGGATTTATTGGTGCTGCACTTTTTTTCTTGACGGGAACGACTTGTGATAGAATGGGTCTTGTTTATCTCGACGAAATGGGGGGGGTATCGATCCCAATGCCAAAACTTTTTACCATGTTCAGTAGTTTTTCAATGGCTTCTCTTGCATTGCCGGGAATGAGTGGTTTTGTTGCAGAATCATTAGTTTTTTTTGGAATAATTACTAGTAAAAGATTTCTTTTAATGTCAAAAATACTAATTACTTTTGTAATGGCAATAGGAATGATATTAACTCCTATTTATTTATTATCTATGTTACGTCAGATGTTCTATGGATACAAGTTATTTCATGTTACAAATTCTAATTTTTTGGATTCTGGACCACGAGAACTATTTGTTTCAATCTGTATCTTTTTACCCATACTAGGGACTGGTATTTATCCCGATTTCATTCTCTCGTTATCAGTTGATAGGGTACAAGCTATACTATCTAATTATTTTTATCGATAGTCTTTCATTAAAAATACGGAAATCTAATTTTTTTTTGTCTTTTTATTTTCTGCTTTTAAACGTCGAACAATACAAAAGAATTAAATGAATTAAAAATCTAAATTTTAATCAGATACATTTCGAGTTTTTTAGAACCCTTTGAACCATTCCTGGTTCAAAGGGTTCTAAAAAACTTGCACAAAGAAAGAACTTTCACTATATATTTATATATAAATATGGGTATGGGATGATGTTTTGTTCTTAATATGTACTCGTTATTTTATGTAGTTTATTCAATTATTTAATATTTTAGATGTTAATGTGAATGAACCATAACTATGTAGACCTATCCCTAATAGATTGATTCCAAAATAGCATATCCAAATTATAAGGAATCCCATAGAAGCCACAAGTGCCGAATTTGTACCCCGCAAACTTTGATTTGTACTAGTTCTAGTATGTAAATAAATTGCGAATATGATCCAAGTAATAAATGCCCAAGTTTCCTTGGGGTCCCAACTCCAATACGATCCCCATACTTCATTAGCCCATACTGCTCCACAAAGAATTCCTATGGTTAAAAAGGTAAACCCTAAACTAATGACACGATAACTCAAATAATCCAAACGTCGAGTTAATTGATATTTATAATAATTTCGAAATGAAAGAAAAGAAGTGTTTTTATAAACACTTCTTTTTTCATTCCAATAGTTAATCTTACCAAAGATAAATTTCTTAATTAAGAAATTTTTGACTTTACCATTACAAAAAATATTGATGTTTTTTCGAAATGTAATGACTAGAAGAGCCACTGAGAATAATGATCCACATAAAAGAGCGGCATAGCTTAATAACATCATACTTACGTGCATCATTAACCACTGAGATTGTAGAGCAGGTACTAATATTACGGATTGGTGCATTTCAGTTAAAAGACCCGACGTGGCAAAGCCTTGTGTGAAAATGGTACTTGATGCAGTTATTGTGTTTAAATAATTTTGATGATTCCCCATCTTGTAAATGGTATGAATAATGGATAAACTACACGAAAGGAAAATTAATGACTCGTATAAATTACTTAAGGGAAAATGTCCCGAAGAAATCCAACGAGAAACCAATAATCCCGTTATAGAGAAAAAAGTAGCTATCATTCCTTTTTCTGATGAATCAGGCAATCCTACGCTTTCGTGGACAAAAAAGGTCATCAAATAAATCGTAATAACAATTGAAATTATCGAAAAAGAGATATGAGTCAATATATGTTCTAAAATTGTAAATATCATAAAAAGGAGTCCCATAAGAGAATTGAAATCGAGAATTGAATACATTATAGGAGCCATTGTATAGGATCCATTGTGTCTATTTTAGATTTAGAAGATTTTTTTGATAGGATAGGATGCCGCCACTCGGACTCGAACCGAGATGCTCTAGCACTGCTTCCTAAGAGCAGCGTGTCTACCAATTTCACCATGGCGGCTTACTTGAAATAATAATAGTAAATTTATGTTGAATCGTCGAGATTTAAGGATTCAATATAGTTTATAAAACAAAACGAAAAAAAAAAATGTATTATATATTATTTAATTTAATGAATAATGAAGAAAATGAAATAACTAGGATTTTCCATGTATAACAATTTGATTACTAAATCATAAGAATTTATCATTGTCTAACGATTTAGATACTATTTTATTATTATCAAAGTAAAGTATTAATATCTTTCATTATTATTTATTATATTTAATATATTTAATTAATATATATATATTATATATATTATATATATATATAATAATATATATATATAATAATGTTATATATATATATAATAATGGTAAGATTTACAATGGTAAGATTTACCAAATTAATTAGGTTTTTAGTTAACCATAATAACAAATAAAACAACAAAATTTGCATTTCTATTACAACCATACTCTACTTTTCACAATAGAAAAAAATTTCTATTGTGAAAAGTAGATACAAAAAAACCCCAAACCCAATATACATATCCTTATTCTACATATCACATCCACATACGATATTTATATATCACAGCAACTAGTTCCAACCGATCCTGTTTGATATTGAGGAATTCAATACACTAATTAATGTTAATCATTTATTTTAAAATACTTGACTTAAAATACTTGACGTTTTTCGGGGTATGTCAATTCCGATTATTCCACGACTTTATTATTTGTTTGTTGTACAAAAAAACTTTTTGAACGTCCGGTAGAAACCGATTTCGCTAAAGAAAAAGCCTTTACTGCAGCTAAATTTCCTTTTTTCTTCCAAATATTTTTACGAATACGTTTTTTTGACATAGAAGTACGTTTTTTGGGGACTGCCATTCAAAAAAAGGGTTACTTATTTTTATCATTGTATGTGAAAGACATGTATTGTTCAAAATGAATTGTTCCTTTTAGTCGTTATCCATATTTATTCCGTAGTAAAATAGTAAAAAAACATTTAATTTTTCAAACATATTAAAAAAAACCTATGAAAACATAAACATATAATAAAATTTAAATTAAAAAATGGAAACATACACATTAATATTAATATATTTTAAATATAAATAATTTAATCATAAAATAAAATATTAAAATATAAATAATTTAATCATAAAATAAAATATATAAAATATAAATAATATAATTATATATATGCTCATATATATGATATATATAATATATATATGGATCATAGTAATTACGCATATGTATACATACCCTATGACATATATAGTATATCTAAGAAAAAAAAATACAAGTACAAGAAAGGAAGGAAATTTTTTTTGATTAAGGATTAAGGTAAGAGTGCCATACCCATAATTGAAATTACAATTAGTAGTTAATCTGTTAACTAAGATATTTGATTACCTGATAACAATAACCTTATTTATTTTTTTTTTTATTTTAAATTTAAAGTATGGATCGTACTATCTATATTCGAATTAAGTATTCCTTTTGGTATAACCATTTTTCCTTAATATACTATATTATATAATATGCCTATAAATTACCAGGATGGAATATTGTATTATTCCAGTTTTAGTAGAATGATTAAAAATTTCATTTTTTATTATGGAACATACATATCAATATGCATGGATAATAACTTTTCTTCCACTTCCAGTTACTATGTCAATAGGATTCGGGCTTCTACTTATTCCGACAGCAACAAAAAATATTCGTCGTATATGGGCTTTTCCTAGTATTTTTTTCTTAAGTATAGCTATGGTATTTTCAGCCAATTTATCTATTCAAGAAATAAATGGAAGTTCCATCTATCAATATCTATGGTCTTGGACCATCAATAATGATTTTTCCTTAGAGTTCGGATATTTAATCGATCCACTTAGTTCGATTATGTCAATACTCATTACTACTGTTGGAATCATGGTTCTTATTTATAGTGACAATTATATGTCCCATGATCAAGGATATTTAAGATTTTTTGCTTATATGAGTTTTTTCAATGCTTCTATGTTGGGATTAGTTACCAGTTCAAATTTGATAAAAATTTATGTTTTTTGGGAACTAGTGGGAATGTGTTCTTATTTATTAATAGGATTTTGGTTCACACGACCGACTGCAGCAAGTGCTTGTCAAAAAGCTTTTGTAACTAATCGTGTAGGGGATTTTGGTTTATTATTAGGAATCTTAGGTTTTTATTGGATAACTGGTAGTTTTGAATTTCGGGATTTGTTCGAAATAACTAACAACTTGATACACAATAATGGGGTCAGTTCTTCATTTGCTACTTTGTGTGCCTTTTTATTATTTCTCGGTGCAGTTGCTAAATCCGCGCAATTCCCCCTTCATGTATGGTTACCTGATGCAATGGAAGGACCTACTCCTATCTCGGCTCTTATACACGCTGCTACCATGGTAGCAGCGGGAATTTTTCTTGTAGCTCGACTTCTTCCTCTTTTCATATCCATACCTTACATAATGAATATTATTTCTGTAATAGGTGTAATAACAGTACTATTAGGAGCTACCTTGGCTCTTGCTCAAACAGATATAAAAAGAAGTTTAGCCTATTCTACAATGTCTCAATTGGGTTATATTATGTTAGCTCTAGGTCTAGGTTCTTATCGAGCTGCTTTATTCCATTTGTTTACTCACGCCTATTCTAAAGCTTTATTATTTTTGGGATCCGGAGCCATTATCCATTCAATGGAACCTGTTGTTGGATATTCACCAGATAAAAGTCAGAATATGATTCTGATGGGCGGTTTAAAAAGATATGTTCCAATTACAAGAACTACTTTTTTATTAGGTACACTTTCTATTTGTGGTATTCCACCTCTTGCTTGTTTTTGGTCCAAAGATGAAATTATTAATGAGAGTTGGTTGTATTCACCAATTTTTGCAATAATAGCTTGTTTTACAGCAGGATTAACTGCATTTTATATGTTTCGCGTGTATTTACTTACTTTTGATGGGCATTTGCGCATAAATTGTAAAAATTACAGTAGCATCAATAATAGCTCGTTCCATTCAATATCTCTATGGGGAAAAGAAGTTCCAAAAAAAGTTGATAGAAATTTTCTTTTATCAAAAATAGAAAATATGGTCTTCTTTTTTTCAAAGGATAGATATAAAATATCTAGTAATCTAAAAAAAAGAAGACCATATTCTTTAGAAAAAAAGTACACTTATACTTCTATGTATCCTCACGAATCGGACAATACTATGCTATTTCCTCTGTTTGTTTTGGTACTATTTACTTTGTTTGTTGGAACAATAGGAATTCATTTTGATTATGGAATAATATATTTTGATATATTATCAAAATGGTTAACTCCATCGACAAATCTTTTACATCCCAATGCGAGTTCTTCCGTGGATTGGTATGAATTTTTTACAAATGCAATTTTTTCAGTAAGTATAGCTATTTTTGGACTATTAATAGCATATGTTTTATATGGGTCTGTTTATTCATTGTTCCAGAATTTGGAATTCATTAATTCATTTATAAAAGAAGGTCCTAAAAGAATTTTCTTGGACAAAATAAAAAATAGAATATACAATTGGTCCTACAATTGTGGTTATATAGATATTTTTTATACTAGAGTTTTTACCTCGGGTATAAGGGGATTAACCAAACTCACTCAGTTTTTTGATAGAAATATAATTGATGGAATTATCAATGGGGTTGTTGTTGCAAGTTTATTTATAGGGGAAGGAGTCAAATCCATGGGAGGTGGACGAATTTCTTCTTATCTATTTTTGTATTTATTTTATGCATCAATATTTTTATTCATTTTTTTATTCTTTTATAATTATAATTTATTTTAATTTAATATTTTTTAATTTAATTTTAATAATTTTAAATCTTAAATCATAGATAAAGATCATATACATATTGCTTTTTTAATTTTTCTTTTTGATTCGGCCATAAATACACTGTATAGAAATTTTCTTTTTTGTAATGAATTGATCGGTCTTTTTTTTTTTTATATGAATATGAAGAAAATTGAATTGATTCTTTATTGTGAATCGTACAATTTTTATTGATTTTTTTTCGCCATTTTTTCGCTACTAATACTAATCGAGACCATTTGCTCTGAGATAAATTGTATGCATAATTACCCTTTAACCAGTTTTTCCATTCATTCATTCCAGGCTTCTTTATTTTCTTATACTTATACCTTGATTTGGAGTTAAATATTCCTCGGGTTATAGAATAATACTTTATCTTGTCCTTAATAAAAGGATAGGTACCGCGAAGTACAGATCTAAAGTGATGGTTGTTAAGTAATTGGGTTTGTGATATTTTGTAAAATACATATGCTTGGGACAAGGAAGATAAATCGTAATAAGTATTTGAATTATTACTAGGATTAGAAAAGTCCTTTTCTTTTTCTATAGTCGAAATAAAGTTCATTGTATGTTGATCTGTTTCATCAATTCCTTCTTGATTTCTTTCATCGTTGTAAATGGATTCATTGATCATTTTTTTTGTTGAAAGTTGTGCATTGACCTTCGAAATGCTAACCATACATAGCAGGATATCCATGTATATTTTTTCAATGAAAGATTTCATAAAATAATGTGATTTGCATATTAATCGAGTATTTATTCTTTTGAATATCCGCCAAATATCTTTCTTTAATTCTGGTCTTTTATCATCATAGGCTGGAACTTTTTTTTTCTTTTCTTTTGCGATTTCTTCTATTTGATTCCTGATTATGATTGTCTTATCAGCAAGATCTTTCATTTCATTTTCTATGAATAAAAAATTTGTCCAATTCATAGATTGAATTTGCATGGTCGATTCAGGAATAATCTTATTATTATCTTTTGAATCTTTTGCATTTTCATTTGGTTCATATACTTTCACCTTCTTGAATTCAAATAAATAAATTGGGTTTACTTTTTCAAGTTTATTCATTATTCGTTTTAGAACTGGAAAAATTTTTATAACCCATGGTTTTGAAACTTTTACTTTTAGAGGTAGAAAATAATTCTTTTTCACTTTTCGAATATTTTTTTTTAGTTCTTTATATATGGGTTCAAAAAAAGAAGGTAGGGTTCGGGCAGGACCAAAAGGAAGTTCTGTTTCCGTTCCCCAAACTGTTAAAAAACTAGAATTTTCTTGTTTTACTTTTTTTTTCATTGGATCTCCATGATGAGATCGTAGTTTAGATCTTCGCCAAGGTTTTAAACGGAAAGGAAATAGAATTTTTACCTGAAGACCATCTGTTAACCAATCTTGAGGAAATTCTGTTTCTGATAGTGGAATACCATTATACGTACATTTAACATGCATTTCACTCTTCCAGTCCTTAAAATCCTCATACCACTCGGGGTATTGGAATAATAACATACGTCCAACATTTTTAGCTATTATCAATGAAGGCAATATAATGTTTTTTCTAAGAAAAGCGTGGATCAGGAGTATCAAACTTCTTATTGCTTGAGCAAATATAACGCTATCCCAAATTTCTGCTATTGCCATTCGTTCATTTTCTTCTTCTCTCTTCTTCTCGTTTTCATCGAGAGCCTTCAGAGTTTTCTTCATCTTTTCTTTCTCAAAATCGTCAATTTTGAATTCCGTTTTTGGTTTTTTCTTCACAAAATTCCTAAAAATAGACTTAATATTTTGATCGATCTTGTTTAAAAGAGAAAAAAAAAATATGTTTTCTACTCGATCAAAAAAAAGCGGAGAATTTACATATGCTTGGAATGTGTTCCAAATAACTGTTTTACGTCTTTGAGCGCGTAAGGATCCTTTGATTAGACCTCGACGAAAATCAGGTTGTTGTGAGTAACGTATCAAAGCCAACTCGTTTATTTCATCATCGTTAGTCTCGGGATTCACGCTGTAGTCAGTATAAATCACCACTCGTCTGGCTTTTCTTGTACGAATTTCCTGATCTTGTTTCATTAGTTGCTCATGTTCATCTTCTTCATCTTCATCCTGTGCTAGTGCTTCTAACTCTTCAGTTAGTTTGTATAACCGTTGAGGAATTTTTTGAATGATTTTTTCTTTAAGGATTTCTTCTCCTTCTTCAATGATTTCTTCTCCATTGGTTGTAATTATATCGAATACGGATTTCAAAGATTTTGCTTTATTTTCTGAATTTATTTTTATTTCTTCTTCCAATAAAGATAAAGAAGATTTTTTCAAATGAGAATTGGGTATGTACTCAAAAGATAATTGATCAATTGACGTTAACGAATTAATAATATAATTCCATGGTGATTTTTCATTAAGTGGATTTTTTTCATGTTCAAATTCTTGGTAATTATTAGAAATAGAAAATAGCCCATGAAGCTTATTTATCCAAACTATTTTCGTGGAATTTTCTTTCGAAGTAATTAAATGATTCATGGTTGTATGTGAATAGAATTTGTTTATTTTTCCACGATATGCGCCATTCAAAAGAGGATCATATGCTTTTGGCAAGTATTCTTGTTTATTCTCATCATTGCATAATCTGGTCCTTTTTTCTAGTATATCTAGAGTAAGAGATACTTTTTCTTTTTCTAGAATTTTTATTCTACTTATTAATTCATTACTCAAGTTGTACTTTTTTTGCTCATTGGTAGAAACCCAATAATTATATAGGTCTTCATGGATAAATTTTTCTGTCGTGTACAAAGAAATTTTACGTTCTATCATTTTTGAAAAAATCAATAAACTAGGTGGATATGTAAAAGATATTGTTTGTTTTCCATCACTTAAACATGT